ATTGGTTATTCCTAAACGAGTCATGAAAGGTATAACAAACATACCCTGTCTCCACATTGGATCAAGAACAGGGTCAGAAGGATCAAAAACTGCTAATTCATACAGAGCCATCGAACCTGCCCAACCAGCAACCAGAGCCGTATGCATTATATGAACGGAAAGCAACCGACCGGGATCATTCAATACAACGGTATGAACACGATACCAAGGTAAACCCATGGAAAATACCTCTTTATCAAAGATAAATAGACACTACGTAACTTTATTGCATTGGAAAAGCTATACTATGACTATTCTATGGACTCCCCTTGTTCTGAAATAATCCACTGAACAAGGGTTACTATTAGTTCTATTCTATTGGTAATAATGAAACAATTCTATTTGTAGGAACAAAGAGAAGCAGATTTATTCTATACCCGATAAGTACCAATACGCAATGGGTGGTTGATACCATTTTCTATCAGTAAATGTGTCCTTCCTTATTCCTCATTAGAAGGCCCTATTCGTCAAAATTTTCCTTTATTTCTTCTTTTGTCTTTCTTTATGAATTTTTCTAATCTATGGATAAAATAAATACGATAAAACCAATATTATAAAGACAATAAAATAATGTTGTTACGTTTCCACATCAAAGTAAAATATAGTACTTAGTTCTTTTTTCTTTCAATTAATGCCTATTGGTGTTCCAAAAGTACCTTTCCGAAGTCCTGGAGAGGAAGATGCAGCTTGGGTTGACGTATAGTGCGACTTGTCAGATATATTGGGTCATATGGGATTTCCCCGTTCTCTCCCCCGATCGAGATATCCTCTGTTTCGCCCAAGAAAGAGAAATTGAATCATCAAAAATTTGGAGCGTGAAGCGCAATTAGATCCATTGTTTGGGGGGATTCACATTACTATTATCAATTAGAATAATTTATGGTTGGCTTGGTTGGACTAAAAAATGAAGTATCCAGGCTCCGTTTAGAAAAAACCCAATTGGTAATATATCTATGATTACTACTTGTATCATAAATGATTCCTGTTTGGTATTTGTAAAGAGATCCTATTTGTCAAGCGAGGGAATCTCAAACTAAATACTTGGTGAAAGGTATGAAATGAATTGAAAAAAAAAAGAAAGTCATAACAAAAAGAAATGGTAATGGGAAGTTTTGTCCTATATGTGCAAATCAAAATCGGGCGGATCTTTACCCGGAGTAGAGCATAAACCTAAAAAGATGAAAGAGACCCATTCAGGAACAAGAAAATACCATCGTGATTTGGATTGAATCTCGATGAAACAATACATCAATGAGAAGTTAATTCGATAAGTTTAGTGACTTTTTTTTCTATTATAAGGAAGAAAGAAGTTCAAATTCGTCTTTATTGAAAAATCGAAGAAAAAGTCCTTTCATTAGAAGTCAGAAAAAACCTGCTATGAAAAAAGAATAGGAACAAAGAAAGAGGACTTGAATCTATACATTGATTCTTTTTTTTCGCAATTATTTTTTGAACCGTATGCGTCAAAAGGTGCATGTACGGTTCCTAAGGGATACAATTTTACCCTAATCAACCGACTTTATCGAGAAAGATTACTTTTTTTAGGCCAAGAAGTTGATAGCGAGCTCTCGAATCAACTTATTGGTCTTATGGTATATCTCAGTATCGAGGATGATACCAAAGATCTGTATTTGTTTATAAACTCTCCTGGCGGATGGGTAATACCTGGAGTAGCTGTTTACGATACTATGCAATTTGTGCAACCAGATGTCCATACAATATGCATGGGATTAGCCGCATCAATGGGATCTTTTATCTTGGTTGGAGGAGAAATTACCAAACGTCTAGCATTCCCTCACGCTTGGCGCCAATGAGGTTTTTTTATTTGAGAGAAAAAAGAAGACTATGCCTTCGCCATATGAATATTAAGTAATAATAGCATGGCACTTCGAATTCGATATGCAAAATTTTTGTCTTGTTTTTTTTTTCAAAAGGTTCGATTATGTATCGAGAGAGTAGTATGAGATAAAAGGTATTTCCGATTTCTCTTATCTATCGGGAGTCCAGTTCAGCGTCACAAACTTTTTTGTTTTCACATCGAAGGGCTCTTACTTAACAATATTTATGTTATAAAAAAAAGAGGGCGAAAAAAAACAAGATTTTTCCTTATTTGATTGGATCAAAAAGAAACTTTGGGATTGCTGAATCAAAGACAAAAAAAAGAATCAATTTACAAATAGAAAGCAACGGAGCCATCATAGTATTTTTTAACTCCTCTGAAAAAGGAAGGGTGGCAATTTGATCATTTATCCATCTGGGTCTGATAGATTCTATTTTTCTCTTTCTTCAATGGAAGGTAAGGGTCAATTTTATTGTAGAGCCGTATGCAATGCACAAAAGATAATGCCCGTACGGTTGTTCAATTCTATCTTTTTTTTTCTATTATTCTTTATCTTTCTTTCTTTTCTCTTCGTTTCATCACGCGAGATAGAGAACTGTTATATCATCAGGGTAATGATCC